TTTCTATATTTTATATGTAAAATGAAAGTGAACTGTTTCAAAATTTTTGTACGCGTTTTTCATTTGTTGGTAAAAATTTTAGGCATAGTTGTTTAATTTTGATTTTACGTATTTAATATAAATAATTTAATTTAATATATAACATTTAATTCAATATATCATTATAAGTTTTATTTATTTAATATTAATTGATTATTCTAATTTATATATTTATCAAAAATTACAGATACTTATTTGTTTAGGCAGAAAGAAGTTATTATATTCTAAAGTATATATAGTAATATAGATAAATATTTTACATTATGAATATAGTATATAACTAATACAATTTATTTAATTAATAATAGTATTATATTAATATTAATATTTATTATAATTAAAATTATAATTATATTATTTAAATTAATTGTATATAATAATATATAATTATATATTTATTAATATAATGGATATACTTGTATACTAATACATATTATATTAAATCTTATAGTATATTAAATTAAATTATTTATATTATTTAATCTTTCTTTATTTAATCAGTAGAAAGAAAGATTAAATAAAGAAAAGAAAGATAATAAAACATTTACCAGTATACACGTTCCATATCTATCTTTATTTGTATATAATAAAGAAGTTGTTGTTGTTCAAATCTAGGAAATGATTTCTGGTTTTTTTTACTTTTTTTAATGATTATTTTGATTAATTTTCTAAATATTGTTATCATTTCTTATGTCTTAGATTTAATTTTTATTATATATGTTTCATTTATTATTAAAAAGTTTTATTCTTGCTTGTTTATTTATTATTTTTCTTTATATTATATGTAAGTTTTGTAAGACTAAATGTTCTTTTTGCAGTGATTTAATTTAATTATCAAGTTTTTTTGGAATTAGTAATTGATTTAGTATTTGCATATTTCGTGCCAGCAGCCGCGGTTATACGATTAATACAAGTGAATATTATTGGTTAAAACAGTTATTTATATTTTTGGATTAAATTATAAATTTATGAGGTGAAATTTTATTTTTTTTTTATGATTCATTTTATGAATCTGTGAAGCTTAATTAATAAACTAGGATTAGATACCCTATTATTTTAAGTGTTAATTTTATTTACCTGGGTACTGTTAGTTAGGATCTTTAAACCCAAAGAATTTGGCGGTATCTCATTCCATTCAGAGGAACCTACTCCGTAATTGATAGTACACGATTTACTTTACTTAATTTATTTGTTTGTATATCTCCGTTATAAGAAAATCTTTTTGAAGTTTTAATTTTCTTAATTTATAATTATGAAATATTTCAGGTCAAGGTGCAGTTTATATTTAAGTGGAAGCGGGTTACAATAAATTTTTATTTATAATGGATTTAATATTGAAATGTTATTAATAAAGGTGGATTTGATAGTAATTTGATTTATTTAATTTAATTGATATTGGCTCTGAGGTGTGTACACATCGCCCGTCACTCTCATTATTATATTTTATTTATATATTATTATAATTAATTTAGATGAGATAAGTCGTAACATAGTAGATGTACTGGAAAGTGTATCTAGAAAGATAACGAGAGATAACTTATAGTAAAGTGTTTCATTTACACTGAATTTATTTCTGTGCAAATCAGGATTTCTTGATTATTTAATATATTATTTTTAAATTTTGTTTAATTATTATTTTAATAAAAGTAATTTTATTGATTTTTGTCTTAGTATATTTTATAGAATGGATTTTTTTTATTATAGTTTATTAGTAATGTAAATGTTTTATGAAATATTAATAGAAGTTTGAAAAAGTAATTTTTATTTATTGTACCTTTTGTATCAGGGTTTATCAAAATTTTATTATTTATTTAATATTCTCAATTTAGGTTGATTTATAAACCATTTAAAGTTAATGTTTTATAATTATTATAAAATGGTTTATTGAAATGAAATGTTAATCGTTTCCTAAGATATTTAGTTTCTTAAGAAAAAATTTAATTTTTTGAAGTTAATGTTTTATTTAATTTTTTAATTGTTAATATTAACTTATTAATTCTTTAAGGGATAAGCTTTAAAGATTAAATATTCTATAATTTATTAATTAATAATATAATAATAAGCTTTAAATCAGCTATTTTTAGATTACGTTTTAGTTCATTGTTATAGTTTTTGATTTTATAATTATTTTAGAGTTTTTATTAAGATAATAAATTTAATTTATAAATTTGTGAAATAATGATGAAATTAGTATATTATATTTGTTTATAATATTTTATTTATATAATTTATTATAAGGAATTAGGCAAAATTTGATTTCCGCCTGTTTATCAAAAACATGTCCTCTTGATTATATTTTGAGGTCTGTCCTGCTCACTGATATTATTTAAGAGCCGCGGTATTTTGACCGTGCAAAGGTAGCATAATCATTAGTCTTTTAATTAAGGGCTAGAATGAATGGTTTGACGAGAAATCAACTGTCTCTTAATAATTATTATAATTTAACTTTTAAGTCAAAAGGCTTAAATTTTTCTTTAGGACGAGAAGACCCTATAGAGCTTAACATAAATATTTATATATATATTTTGGATGATCTTTTTATATTTTATTATAATGTTTTGTTGGGGTGACATGAAGAATTAATAAACTCTTCATTTTAAAATCATTGATTTATGTATATTTTGATCCATAATTTATGATCAAAAGATTAAGTTACCTTAGGGATAACAGCGTAATTGTTTTTTAGAGCTCTTATCAACAAAGCAGATTGCGACCTCGATGTTGGATTAAGAAAAATTTTGGGTGCAGTAGCTCATTAATTAGGTCTGTTCGACCTTTAAATTCTTACATGATCTGAGTTCAGACCGGCGTGAGCCAGGTCGGTTTCTATCCTAAGATTATAAATTTATATTAGTACGAGAGGACCATATAAATAAAATAATTTTTAATATTGTGATTTAAATTAATTTATACTATTTTGACAGATTAATGTGATGAATTTAGAATTCATTTATGTGGATTTTTCTACAGATAGTATTGATATTTTATGATTTATTTATGTTTATTTTGAATTTTTTTATATTAATTATTTGTGTTTTGGTTAGTGTTGCTTTTTTAACTTTATTAGAGCGAAGGGTATTAGGTTATATTCAAATCCGAAAAGGTCCTAATAAAGTTGGTTTTTTAGGTATTCCTCAACCTTTTAGTGATGCTATTAAGTTAGTTAGTAAGGAGCAACCTTTTCCTTTAATATCAAATTATTTAATTTATTATTTTTCTCCTGTTTTTAATTTAATGATTTCTTTAGCTGTATGAGTTGTTTTTCCTTATTTAACTTATATATGTTCATTTTCTTATAGATTTTTATATTTTTTATGTTGTACTAGATTAGGTGTTTATACTGTTATAATTGCTGGTTGATCATCTAATTCAAGTTATTCTTTATTGGGTTCTTTACGTTCTGTTGCTCAAACAATTTCTTATGAGGTTAGATTAGCATTGATTTTATTATCTTTGATTATTTTAATTGGTAGATTTAATATTTTTGGTTTTATATATTATCAATTTTATTGTTGATTTATTGTTATTTCTTTTCCTTTATTTCTATCTTGTTTAGCTTCGTGTTTGGCAGAAACTAATCGAACTCCTTTTGATTTTGCTGAAGGTGAATCAGAGTTAGTTTCTGGGTTTAATATTGAGTATGGTGCGGGAGGATTTACTTTAATCTTTTTAGCAGAGTATACAAGAATTATTTTTATAAGAATATTATTAACATTAATTTTTCTTGGTGGTGATTTTTATTCTTTTATGTTTTTTATTAAGTTATCAATAATATCATTTATTTTTATTTGAGTTCGAGGAACTTTACCTCGTTTTCGTTATGATAAATTAATATATTTAGCTTGAAAGAGTTTTTTACCTTTATCTTTAAATTTTTTATTTTTTTTTATTGGCCTAAAAATTTTGTTAATTTCACTAATTTAGTTAAATTTTTTAAGAATATTAAGTTAATAGAAGAATTAAACTTCTAATATTATGTTTTCAAAACATATGCTTTCTTTAAGCTAATTAACTAATAAGTTATATTATTTAATTATCTTATCTCATAAGTTTGCTATATGAACATTAATTAGAAAGTAGTTGAAATAAATAACGGTTAAAATTTGTCCTGTTATAATATATGGTTCTTCAACTGGTCGTTTACCAATTCATGTTAATAAACATACAACAATGATTATAATTCAGAATAATGTCTGGTTTATAGGATAGAATTGAATTCCTCGAAAAGGTGTTTTATTATAGAATGGTAAAATTATTAAAATTCTAATTGATAAGAACAATGCAATTACGCCTCCAAGTTTATTAGGGATTGACCGTAAAATTGCATATGCAAATAAAAAGTATCATTCTGGTTGAATATGTACTGGTGTTACAAGAGGATTAGCAGGTACAAAATTATCAGGATCTCCTAATATATAAGGATTAATTAAACATAATATAATTAATAAAGATAAGAAAAATACAAATGTAATTGAATCCTTGAATGTAAAATATGGGTGAAAAGGGATTTTTTCAATATTTCTATTTAATCCTGTTGGATTTCTTGAACCTGTTAAATGGAGGAAAAACAAGTGAATTACAGCTATGGCTGCAACAATAAAAGGTAAAACAAAATGAAATGTGAAGAATCGATTTAATGTTGCGTTATCCACTGCGAATCCACCTCAAACCCATTGAACTAAATCAGTTCCAAGATATGGGATTGCTGATAATAGGTTTGTAATTACTGTTGCCCCTCAAAATGATATTTGTCCTCATGGTAAAACATATCCTATAAATGCAGTTGCTATAACTAAAAATAGAATTACTGTTCCAATTATTCATGTATGTGTATATATATAGGATCCATAATAAATTCCTCGTCCTACATGCAAATAGATACAAATGAAAAATATAGAGGCTCCATTTGCATGTAATGTTCGAAGAATTCATCCGTTATTAACATCTCGGCAAGTATGGACAACTCTTCTAAAAGCTATTTCAATGTTTGGGGTATAATGTATAGCTAAAAATAATCCTGTTGCAATTTGGATTAATAAGCATAGTGCTAATAATGATCCAAAGTTTCATCAAAAAGAAATATTAGTTGGTGCTGGTAGATCAATCAAAGAATTATTAAGAATTTTAATTAAAGGATGTTTTAATCGAAAAGGTTTATTCATTAGTAATTATATTTTCCGAATAGGTCCTTGATTAATATTAGTGATTTTTACTACTACTACTAATGTAATAAACAGATAAATTATTATTATTATTGTGATAATATTTGTTGGTTTATTATATAATTTTTCTAAAGATAAAGATATTTCTTGATAATTAATTGAATTATTAATATTTATAGACTCTGTATTTTCAATTAGGTCTATAAATATTATTTTTTCATTAATAATAAGGATATTAAAAATTAATCTAAAAATAATAAAAGTTAAAATTATAGTAATTATTTTTAGATTGAATATTTCATTTGATGCAATTCTTGTAATATAAATAAATAGAACTAATATCCCACCTAAAAATGTTAAAAATAGAATATAAGATAATCAAAATCTTTCTATTAATATTCCTGTTATTAATCCAACAAGGAAGGTTTGTGTAATAATAAATATTATTATTGATATAGGATGATTTAATTTAATGAAATTAATATTTATTATATTTGATATTGCTATAATTATTATTTTTATCATATCAGGAGTTAGTTTATTAAAATATTGGTTTTGGGGATCAATGATAAAAGTTTTTTTTATTCCTGAAGTTTTAAAAGGGGGGCTTATGTCTTATTTATGGTTTACAAGACCATCGTTTTTTTTAAACTATTAAAACTAATGTTTATATTTTCTGTTCTTACATCTTTATTAATTTATTTTTCTGGTGTTTATGTTTTTTCATCTAAGCGTAAGCATTTATTAATGGTTTTATTAAGATTGGAATATATTGTTCTTTCTTTATTTATATTAATTATTATTTTTCTTGTTAATTTTGGTTATGATTATTTTTTTCCTGTTATTTTTTTAGTTTTTTCTGTTTGTGAGGGTGCTTTAGGTCTTTCTATTTTGGTTTCTATAATTCGTTCTCATGGAAATGACTTTTTTAATTCTTTTAGTTTATCTTTATGTTAAAATATTTGATTATAATTATTTTTTTGATCCCTCTTTGTTTATTAAATAGTTGTTGATGGTTGGTTCATTCTTTATTATTTTTAATAAGTTTTGTTTTTATAATTTTTGTTTATTCTTATTGTGATTTAAATATAATTAGATATTTTTTTGGTGTTGATTACTTTTCTTTTAGTTTGATTTTATTAAGTTTTTGAATTTGTTCTTTAATAATTACTGCTAGAAGTTCTATTTATTTATCTTCTTATCATTTTAATTTTTTTGTTTTTATTGTTTTATTTTTATTAATTATGTTGTATTGTTCTTTTTCAAGTTTAAGTTTGTTATCTTTTTATATTTTTTTTGAATCTAGATTGATCCCTACATTGTTTTTAATTTTGGGTTGAGGTTATCAGCCTGAGCGTTTACAGGCTGGTTTATATTTAATTTTTTATACTTTAATTGCTAGATTGCCTTTATTATTAGTTTTATTTAGGATTTATAGTTTTTCTAATACTCTTTATTTTCCTTTATTATTTGATTTTGGTTCTTATTATTTTATATTTTATGTTTTTATTATTTTGGCTTTTTTAGTTAAGATACCAATATTTTTTGTTCATCTTTGACTTCCGAGGGCTCATGTTGAGGCTCCAATTTCTGGTAGAATAATTCTTGCTGGTGTTTTATTGAAGTTAGGTGGTTATGGTATTTTTCGTGTTATGAAGGTTATTTCTTATTTAGGTATAAAATTTAATTTTTTTTTATTATCTTTATCTTTATTTGGTGGGGTTATTATTAGATTTATTTGTTTTCGTCAAGTTGATTTGAAATCTTTAATTGCTTATTCTTCTGTTGCTCATATAAGAATGGTTATTGGTGGTTTAATGACTATAAATTGATGAGGTTGTATAGGTTCTCTTTCTTTAATGATTGGTCATGGTTTATGTTCTTCTGGTTTATTTTGTTTATCAAATATTATTTATGAGCGTTTAGGTAGACGAAGATTATTAATCAATAAAGGTATAATTAACTTTATACCTAGAATATCTCTTTGATGATTTTTGCTTAGATCATCAAATATAGCTGCTCCTCCTTCTTTAAATTTATTAGGTGAGTTTAGATTATTAAATAGAATTATATCTTGGTCTTCTTTCATATTTATTTTATTAATTTTTTTATCTTTTTTTAGAGCAGTTTATACATTATATATATATTCATATTCTCAGCATGGTTCTTTTTATTCTGGTGTTTATACTTATTCTTTAGGTTATTTTCGTGAATATCATCTTTTATTTTTACATTGATTTCCTTTAAATATTCTTTGTTTAAAGAGTGATTATTTTTATTTTTAGATTGCTTAAGTATTTTAATTAAAATATTGTTTTGTGGGATCAATGATATGAGTTTTTCATCTTAGGCTGTGTATTTATTTTCTATTTGTTTATTAAGATTTTTTTCTTTATTTTTATTTAGAACTTTAGTTTTTTTATTAGGTATTTACTATTTATTATTTGATTATAGAGTTTTTATTGAGTGGGAACTTTTTAGTTTGAATGGTTCAATAGTAGTAATAACTTTTATTTTTGATTGGATATCATTAATATTTATATCTTTTGTTATATATATTTCTTCTTTAGTTATTTATTATAGTGAGGACTATATATCTGGTGAAAGGAATATAAACCGTTTTATTATGATTGTTTTAATATTTATTTTATCTATAGGATTTTTAATTATTAGTCCAAATTTAATTAGTATTTTATTAGGTTGGGATGGTTTAGGTTTAGTTTCTTATTGTTTAGTTATTTATTATCAGAATGTTAAATCTTATAATGCTGGTATATTAACTGCTTTATCAAATCGTATTGGTGATGTTGCTATTTTAATTTCTATTGCTTGAATATTAAATTTTGGTAGTTGGAATTATATTTATTATTATGATTATATTAATAATTCTTTTGAAATAAAAATTATTACTATATTAATTGTTCTTGCAGCAATAACTAAGAGTGCTCAAATTCCATTTTCTTCTTGGCTTCCTGCTGCAATGGCTGCTCCAACTCCAGTTTCTGCTTTGGTTCATTCTTCAACTCTTGTTACTGCTGGTGTTTATTTATTAATTCGTTTTAATCCAATGTTAAATTTATTTAATTGTGGTTGATTCTTATTATTAATTGGTTGTTTAACAATATTTATAGCTGGTCTTGGAGCTAATTTTGAATTTGATTTGAAAAAGATTATTGCTCTTTCTACTTTAAGTCAACTTGGTTTAATAATAAGAATTTTATCTTTAGGTTATCCTATTCTTGCTTTTTTTCATTTATTAGCTCATGCTTTATTTAAAGCATTATTATTTATATGTGCAGGTTCAATAATTCATAATTTAAATGATTCTCAGGATATTCGTTTTATAGGTTCAATTGTTAATTTTATGCCTTTAACTTCAGTATGTTTTAATGTATCTAGATTATCTTTATGTGGTTTACCTTTTTTGGCTGGTTTTTATTCTAAGGATTTAATTCTTGAAATAGTTTGTTTAAGATGGATTAATTGTTTTATTTTTTTTTTATTCTTTTTTTCAACTGGTTTAACAGCTTCATATTCTTTTCGTTTATTTTATTATTCAATATCTGGTGATAATAATTTTAATTCAAGATTTTCTTTTAATGATAAGGGTTATTATATTTCGTTTGGTATAATTTCTTTATTATTTATTGCTGTTTTTGGTGGTAGATTTCTATCTTGATTAATTTTTCCTATTCCTTATATAATTTCTTTACCTTATTATTTAAAATTATTAACTATTATTGTTGTGTTTTTAGGTTCTTATTTAGGTTATATTATTTCTAGTATTAATTTTTCTTATGATTTATTTTCTTTAAGTTTATTATCTTTTGTTAGATTTGGTGGTTCAATATGATTTATACCTTTTCTTTCAACTAATTTTATTAGATATTTTCCTTTAAAGTATAGTTATAATTCATCAAAAACTTTTGATTATGGTTGAGGTGAATTATTTGGTGGTCAAGGTTTATATAGATTATTTATTTATATGATTAGTTATATTCAGTATTGATATGATTCTAATTTTAAGATTTATTTATTGACTTTTATTTTTTGAATATTTATTATAATTCCGTTATTTTTTCTTTGATATCTAAATAGCTTATATAGTTAGAGCATAACACTGAAGATGTTAAGGAGATTAATTTATTTTTAGGTATTTATAAATAAAAATTAAATATTGTTTTTACAGTGAAAATGTAATGTTTTATTTTAAACTATATAAATTAAAGAAATGTTAACGGAATTTAACCGCTAATATAAAAGTTAGCAGCTTTTTTATTGGCTTTACATTTCCTTAATTGGAACTTTAGTTCAATTATATTATTAACAGTAATATGCCTCTATTTGGCTTCAATTAATTTATTAGAATAAGGGTAAATAGTTTATTAACCAATTTTCAGGTCGAAACTGAATGCAATAATTCGCTTCTCATTCTGAATAAGGTTAATTGATTAAAATCAATACTTTTTGAATGCAACCCAAATGTTATATTTAACTATAACCCTATTCTGCTCATTGTAGTGCACCTTGTTTTCATTCATGATATAGTCCTATTAATAGAATAATAATAAATAATGCTGTTGATATTGTTCAGATTATTAGGTTTGATGATTTTATAATAATTACAATTGGTAAAATTAATGCGATTTCTACATCAAAAATTAAAAAGATTACTGCAATTAGAAAAAATCGTAATGAGAATGGTATTCGTGCTGAATTTTTAGGATCAAATCCACATTCAAATGGTGATCTTTTTTCCCGGTCATTAATTATTTTTTTTGATAGCATGGTTGCTATTATTATTACTATTATTGGTAAAATAAATGAAATAATTGTTCTTAAAGATAGGATTAAAATTATTTCTCTTGATTATATCAAGCTTTTTAATTGGAAGTTAAATGTACTATTTATACTAGAGAAATAATTATCTACCTCATCAATAAATTGAAATATATAAAAATAGTCATACTACGTCTACAAAGTGTCAGTATCATGCTGCTGCTTCAAATCCAAAGTGATGTTTAGGTGAGAATTGATTTATTAAGTGTCGTATTAGGCATGTTATTAAAAAAATTGTTCCAATAATTACATGAAGTCCATGGAATCCTGTTGCAATAAAAAATGTTGATCCATAAACAGCATCGGCAATGGTAAATGGTGCTTCTCAATATTCATATGCTTGAAGTGAAGTGAAATAAATACCTAGTAATACGGTGAAGAATAATCCTTGTAATGTTTGTGTATAATTTGATTCTATAATTCTATGATGAGCTCATGTTACTGTTACTCCTGATGCTAATAGGATTGCTGTATTAAGTAATGGGATTTGTATAGGATTAAATGGTTGAATTCCTATAGGAGGTCATAATATTCCTAATTCAATTGTAGGTGTTAATCTTCTTCTGAAGAATGCTCAAAAGAAAGATATAAAAAATAATACTTCTGATGCAATAAATAAGATTATTCCTCATCGTAATCCAATTGATACAAAAATTGTATGTAATCCTTGATAGGTTCCTTCTCGAACTACATCTCGTCATCATTGAATTATTGTTATTATTGTAATTCCTATTCCGATTATAAGAAGATTAATGTTAAATAGATGAAATCATTTAGCTAGTCCTGAAACTATTACTATTGCTCCAATTGCTCCTGTTAATGGTCAAGGTCTATAATCTACTAAGTGAAATGGGTGGTTTGAATGAGTTGTTAACATAAGTTTAATATACTTCTCTAGAATATAAAGTTCTAAGAATTGAGAATACATATGCTTGAATTATTGCAACTGCTGATTCTAGAATTAATAATATTATTTGTCCAATAATTAAGATTATAATTAAATTTGTTGTTATAGATGGTCCAGTATTTCCTAATAAGGTTAGTAGAAGATGACCTGCAATTATATTTGCTGCTAATCGTACTGCTAATGTTCCTGGTCGAATAATATTTCTAACGGTTTCAATTAATACTATAAATGATATTAATGCTGGGGGAGTTCCTTGTGGGACTAGATGAGTGAATATGTGATTAGTATGATTAATTCAACCAAATAATATAAATCTTAATCATAAAGGTAAAGCGATTGTTAATGTTAAAGTTAAATGTCTTGTTCTTGTAAAAATATATGGGAATAATCCTATAAAGTTATTAAATAGTATTATAATAAAGATTGAAATAAAAATAAATGTTGTTCCATTAAAAGAGTTTGTTCCTAATAATGTTTTAAATTCATTATGTAGAGTTATATTCATTTTATTTCATATAATATTGATTCGTGATGATGAAAATCAAAACATTGATGGGATTATTAATAGTCCAATAAATGTTCTAGTTCAGTTTAATGATAAATTAAATAGATTAGTTGATGGATCAAAAGTTGAAAATAAATTTGTTATCATTTTCAGATTAAGTTTTTTTTAGATATTCTTTTTCTAAAGGTTTTAATATTATTAGGTTTATAAGAGAAGAAATTTATTTGATTAAATAGAATTAATGTTGTTGAGAATAAAATGAATATGGAGAATCATATAATAGGTGATATTTGAGGGATCTGGTTAAATAATTATTCCTCATCAGAAGTATTTGTTAATTTACTATATTTTGGTTTAAGAGACCATTACTTACTTTCAGTCATCTGATGTTCAAGGTGTACTAATTTAGTTATTTTAGGTTGACATTCTAATGTTATAATTATTTAACTAACTCCTTATATTATTTTAGATAATCATTTAATGAATAAGTTTACTGAAGTTCTTTCAATTACAATTGGTATAAATCTATGATTTGCTCCACAAATTTCTGAGCATTGCCCGTAAAATAGTCCAGGTCGATTTATTGTAAATGTTCCTTGGTTTAGTCGTCCTGGAGTTGCATCAATTTTAATACCTAGAGCTGGTATTGCTCATGAATGAAGAACATCTGATGCTGTAGTTAAGATTCGTACTTCTGTATTTATAGGTAGAATTGTTCGGTTATCTACATCTAGTAAACGAAATCTTTCATTTTTTAAATCTGTTTCTGTTATTATATAAGTGTCAAATTCTACATTTACAAAATCTGAATATTCATATCTTCAATATCATTGTCGTCCAATTGTTTTAATTGTAATTATTGCATCTACAGAGTCATCTAATAAATATAATAATCGTAGTGATGGTATTGCAATAAAAATTAATGTGATAGCAGGAATTGCTGTTCAAATAGTTTCAATTAAATGTCCGTGTAGTATATTTCGATTAGTATAATTAATAAATAATATATATCTTAATGAATATCCTACAATTACAGTAATTAATAGTAATACAATTATAGTATGATCATGGAAGAATGATAATTGTTCTATTAATGGTGAAGCTCTATCTTGTAATGATAAATTTGATCATGTTGCCATATTAATTTCTAATAAAAGTTTAAATCTTTATTTATAGAGCTTAAATCTATTGCACTAATCTGCCATATTAGAATCTAGAGATTAATGGTAGCTCTGAATAACTGTGTTCTGCGGGAGGATTATTTTGTAATCATTCTGTTGATCTTCTTATATTAGTTCTAAATATGATTGTTCGGTTTGTAATTATTCTTTCTCATATAATTATAATAAATAAGATAATTCCTATAATTGAGATTATTGATCCAATTCTTGAAATTACATTTCATGATGTATAAGCATCTGGATAATCAGAATATCGTCGTGGTATTCCTGCTAATCCAAGGAAGTGTTGTGGAAAGAAAGTTAAATTTACTCCAATAAATATAATTATGAATTGAATTTTTAATCATGTGTTATTTATGGTTAATCCAGTAAATAGAGGGTATCATTGAATAATTCCGCCTATAATTGCAAATACGGCTCCTATTGATAATACATAATGAAAATGAGCAACTACATAGTATGTATCATGTAATACAATATCAAGTGATGAGTTTGCTAATACTAGTCCTGTTAATCCACCAATTGTAAATAAGAAAATAAATCCTAGTGCTCATAATAAAGGTGGATTAAATTTGAATTTTGTTCCGTATAGTGTTGCTATTCATCTGAAGACTTTAATTCCAGTCGGTACTGCAATAATTATTGTAGCTGATGTAAAGTAGGCTCGTGTATCAACGTCTATTCCTACTGTAAATATATGGTGTGCTCATACAATAAATCCTATTAACCCAATTGATAATATTGCATAAATTATTCCTAATGTTCCAAATGATTCAATTTTTCCTCTTTCTTGGCAAACAATATGAGAGATAATTCCAAATCCTGGTAGAATTAAAATATATACTTCTGGATGTCCAAAGAATCAGAATAAATGTTGATATAAAATTGGATCACCACCTCCTGATGGGTCAAAAAATGATGTATTTAAGTTTCGATCAGTTAGTAATATTGTAATGGCTCCTGCTAGAACTGGAAGTGATAATAATAATAAAAGTGCTGTAATAGCTACTGATCAAACAAATAATGGTGTTTGATCAAGTGATATATTTTCTGATCGTATATTAATTGCTGTGGTAATGAAATTAACTGCCCCTAAAATTGATGATACACCGGCTAAATGTAATGAGAAAATTGCTAAATCTACAGATGCTCCTCCATGTGCAATGGCTCCTGCTAGAGGTGGATATACTGTTCATCCAGTTCCAGCTCCTATATCAGCTATTGATGATATAATAAGGAGGGTTAGTGATGGTGGTAGTAATCAAAATCTTATATTATTTATTCGAGGGAATGCTATATCTGGTGCACCAATTATTAATGGAACAAGTCAATTACCAAATCCTCCAATTATAATAGGTATAACTATGAAGAAAATCATTACAAATGCGTGAGCTGTAATAATTACATTATAGATTTGATCATCTCCTATTAAAGGTCCTGGTTGACCTAATTCTATACGAATAATTATGCTTATTGATGTTCCAACTATTCCTGCTCATGCACCGAATAAAAAATACAAAGTACCAATATCCTTATGATTTGTCGAAAATATCCATTTTTGCGGTAAGATGGCTGAATTAATTGAAGGTGGTAGACTGTAAATCTATTTATGGGAATATTTTCTCTCTTATCATAAGTATAGTTGAAGGTTTTATATTCAAACATGATTTTAGACTGCAAATCTAAGGGTGTATTTCATCTATACTAAGGCCTAAATATAATTTTTAATTATAACTTTGAAGGTTATTAGTTTTTTTTAACTTAAGTCCTTAGCATAGTAAAATTAATGAAGATCTGCATATTAAACCTAATGTTGAAATTGTTACTGTTATTGGTATTATAAACTTGTATTTTTTGTTTGATGTTTTTATTGATCATGAGTTTTCTGTATAAGATAAAATTAAGGCTGTAAATCTAATTCGTATATAGTAGTATAATGTAATCATTGTTAGGGTTACTATGATAAATGTTAATGCTGTTAAATTGTTTTCTATAAATAATTGGATAATTATTCACTTAGGTAAAAATCCTAAAAAAGGTGGTAATCCTCCTAAAGACAATAATGATAGAAATATTATGAATTTAATTTCTGTTTTGAATTTTTTTTCTGAGTGAATTTGATTTAAAAAGAATAAATTTATTCTTTTAAACAGGATTACTAGGATGATTCTTAATGTTGAATAAATAATGAAATATATTTCTCAAATGTTTTCTCTAACAATTAAGGATCTAATTATTCATCCTAGATGTCTAATTGATGAATAAGCCATAATTTGTCGTAATGATGTCTGGTTTAAACCTCCTATTGCTCCAATAGAAATTCTTATAATGTTGACAAACAAAAAGAATATTTTTAATTGGATGCAGTAGGATAAAACTATTATTGGGGCAATTTTTTGTCAAGTTATTAGAATTAAACAATTAATCCATCTTGAAGTTCTTATTACTTCTGGAAATCAGAAATGAAATGGTGCTGCCCCAATTTTTAATAGTAGTCTTGATCTAATTATTATTGATGGAATAGATTGTTTTTCTCATCCTATTGGTGATTTTATTTGAATTAGCAAGATTGAAAATAATAATATTGTTGAGGCTATTGCTTGGACAATAAAATATTTGATTGCTGATTCGTTCATTATTATGTTTTTATTTGTTGTTAATATGGGAATAAATGAAAGTAAGTTGATCTCTAATCCTATTCAAACTCCGAATCAAGAGTTTGATGAAATGGACAAGATCGTTCCTATCAATATTATTGATAGAAATAGAAGTTTTGTTGAGTTGTTGTTCATTAAAAAGGAGAGGGTTGTTGACCTCTATAAATGGGGTATGAACCCATTAGCTTAATTAGCTTACCTTTTTTTACATTAAAGTGTAAGATGCACATCAGTTTTTGATTCTGAGAGCTTTAGTTTAATTCTATTTAATGTAATTTAATGATGGTAATTTTAAATTACTTTTTTTATCCTATCAAGATAATCCTTTAATCAGGCACTTCATT